ATATGAATCATGGAGAAACTCCATGAAAGGAAGATTAATGATTCATATAAATCACTTAATGGAAAATGTTGTGAATAAATCCACCGCGTGATTAATAATCCCGTTATACAGAAAAAGATAGCTATCATCCCCTTTTCTGATGAATTATCTAGTTCTACTATTTCATCCACTAATAAGGTTATCAAATAAATTGTAATTAAAACGGAAACAATAGAAAGGGATATATGAGTTAATATATGTTCGAAAGTCAAAAATATCATATTTTGATGTTTTTAAAAGAAAAAGGGGATAGTCCCTTAATTATGATTATGGAATGGAAATCGGGAATTTTATTACTTATAGGACTGATTCTATCTCTTTTAGAAGATCCCATGCCGCCACTCGGACTCGAACCGAGATGCTCTAGCACTGCTTCCTAAGAGCAGCGTGTCTACCGATTTCACCATAGCGGCTTGTTCGAAATCATAATAACTTATTCATACTCAACCGTCGAGATTTAAGTAGTCAATTCATGTTTAGGAAAGATTAAAATTCACGAATACAAACCCATTTTAATAGGTATTTGAACGTTCAATAATAATACTTCTCATGTTCCGTTATATTTAACTTAACAATAAGCTCTCGCGTAGTTTATCCTCTGTTGGAATAGAACTGTTATAACTAGATAGTTCTATCCCTAGATAGAGGGAAGAACTATCTAGAGATAGAACTAAAAAACGTCCTTTATCACTTTTTTGGTAACAGAACTAAAGTACCATTTTTGATTTTTAAACTTTAAGAATTCTTATCTAAATAACATAAATCAAAAAAGTTCTATTTCTTATTGATCAGTTCAAAACATTAGGCTGTGAATTATATAGAACATATAACAAAAAACTAACTCATTTTTGAGTCAGTTCCGATTCAGATTATTCCAAAGTTTTATTATTTATTTGTTGGCACAAAAAAACTTTTTGAATTTCCGGTTGAAAGAGATTTTGATAATGAAAGGGCTTTTAATGCTGCCCAATATCCCTTCTTTTTCCAATAATTTTTACGAATACGTTTTTTTGACATAGAAGTACGTTTTTTGGGGACTGCCATTCAAAATGAAGAGATTACTACTCATTGCTATAGTTGGATGTGAAAGACATCTATCTATCTATTTTATAGATGATACTACTGGCATAAAAAACAAAATTATGGATCCATATCTGTGAAAATCACATAAAATATTAATATTGATTTTTTATTTATAGTACATTTATAGTACATAAAATAAACTATCCGGACGAACAAAGAATTACTACTATACTATACGAATAGTAATGGATGCCGTGAATATCCGTGTATTCAAACTATAGTATCAAATGTACCAAGGAAATCTGATAAACTAAACAATAAAAACGAAAAGGATTCTTTGGTCTATTTTCGGCGTGCTTCTAATAATTTGTAATAAAATATATCAAAAAGTTAAAAAATAAGAAATAAACCCAAAAACTAATAAAAACAAAGATTCACGTTTTTATTCTATTAATGGGTCAAGCTAAAAGAGAGAATACACCTATAAAACTAAATATATTTTATTGAAATGGAATGGAAGACAATAAATAAGTTCTAGAATTATATTCTACAATTAACCCGTTAATGATTCGGAATAAAAAACTCATTAATGGGTCTTTTTCCTTGGGTGAAGTTATTAACCTTGGTAGTTCCTATGATTCATATCAAAATTAAGTACGCTTATTTGGTACAATTTTTCATTTATCAAAATAATTGAAATTTGCATTTTCTATATCTGCATAAAGATCTTACTTAATCTTAATAATTAAGTATGAATTTTTCACTAGTAACGGTTCTATCATTTGATCAATTGTAACTTCTTAATTTGCATATTTGACGGATTTGGTAAAGAATCAGAATATATAAAAATATAAATATATAAATGAGGTCTTGCATATCTTAATTTTTTGATTGAGCTCTTTACAAAAGAAATAAGATCTGGTGAATCGGAAACAATTTTAAATTCATAATAAAAAGGGGGTTTTATTTTTTATGGAACATACATATCCATATGCATGGATCATACCTTTCGTTCCACTTCCAGTTCCTGTGTTAATAGGAGTAGGGCTTCTCCTTTTTCCGACGGCAACCAAAAGTATTCGTCGTATGTGGGCTTTTCCTAGTGTTTTCTTATTAAGTCCACTTCTGCTTTTTTCGGCTGATCTATCTATTGGGCAAATAAATAGCAATTCCATATATCAATATGTATGGTCTTGGACTATCAATAATGATTTTTCTTTAGAGTTCGGACACTTGATCGACCCACTTACTTCTATTATGTTAATATTAATCACTACTGTTGGAATTATTGTTCTTATTTATAGTGATAATTATATGTCTCATGATCAAGGATATGTAAGATTTTTTGCTTATATGAGTTTTTTCAATACTTCCATGTTGGGATTGGTTACTAGTTCTAATTTGATACAAATTTATATTTTTTGGGAATTGGTTGGAATGTGTTCTTATCTATTAATAGGTTTTTGGTTCACACGACCTGTTGCGGCAAATGCTTGTCAAAAAGCTTTTGTAACTAATCGAATAGGGGATTTTAGTTTATTCTTAGGAATTTTGGGTCTTTATTGGATAACAGGTAGTTTTGAATTTCGGGATTTATTTGAAATATTTAATAACTTAAGTTATAATAATGATTTAAATTTTTTATTTGTTACTTTGTGTGCTTTTCTATTATTTTCCGGTGCAGTTGCTAAATCTGCGCAATTCCCTCTTCATGTATGGCTACCCGATGCCATGGAGGGGCCTACCCCTATTTCGGCTCTTATCCATGCTGCTACGATGGTAGCAGCGGGCATTTTTCTTGTTGCTCGGCTTCTTCCTCTTTTCATAGTTATACCTTACATAATGAATCTAATATCTTTAATAAGTATAATAACAGTACTATTAGGAGCTACTTTAGCTCTTGCTCAAAAAGATATTAAGAGAAGTTTAGCCTATTCTACAATGTCTCAATTGGGTTATATGATGTTAGCTTTAGGCATGGGCTCGTATCGAGCTGCTTTATTTCATTTGATTACTCATGCTTATTCGAAAGCATTATTGTTTTTAGGATCCGGATCGATTATTCATTCAATGGAAGCTATCGTTGGATATTCTCCAGATAAAAGTCAGAATATGGTTCTTATGGGCGGTTTAACAAAATATGTGCCAATTACAAAAACGGCTTTTTTATTAGGTACACTTTCTCTTTGTGGTATTCCACCACTTGCTTGTTTTTGGTCCAAAGATGAAATTCTTAATGATACTTGGTTATATTCACCGATTTTCGCAATAATAGCTTGTTCCACAGCCGGGTTAACTGCATTTTATATGTTTCGAATTTATTTACTTACTTTTGACGGGCATTTAAACATGAATTTTCAAAATTACAGTGGTAAAAAAATGAGCTCGTTCCATTCAATATCTCTATGGGGTAAAGAAGGTACAAAAGCGAGTCAAAAAAAATTGAGTTTATTAACGTTATTAACAATGAATAATAATGAGAGGAATTCTTTTTTTTCGAAAAAGACATACCCAATTGGTAGTAATCTAAAAAAAATAAACCAACCCTTTATTACTCACTTTGAAACTTGGAATAATAAAAAGTTTTTATATCCCCACGAATCGGATAATACTATGCTATTCTCTCTGCTTGTATTGGTCCTATTTACTTTGTTTGTTGGAGTCATAGGAATTCCTTTCCGTCAAGAAGGAGAGTATTTTAATCTATTATCTAAATGGTTAACCACGTCTATAAACCCTTTACATAAAAATTTGACCAATTCTGTGGATTGGTATGAATTTTTGAGAAATGCAATTTTTTCAGTCAGTATAGCTTCTTTTGGGATACTTATAGCATCCATTTTATATAAGCCTGTTTATTCATCTTTACAAAATTTGAACTTAATTAATTCAGTTGTTAAAAAGGGGCCAAATAGGATTTTGGGGGACAAAATAATAAATGTGATATATGGTTGGTCATATAATCGTGGTTACATAGATGATTTTTATGCAACATCTTTCACTAAAGGTATAAGAGGATTAGCTGAATTAGCACATTTTTTTGATAGACGGATAATTGATGGAATTACTAATGGTATTGGTATTATCAGTTTCTTTGTAGGAGAGGGTATAAAGTATGTAGGGGGGGGGCGCATCTCTTCTTATCTTTTCTTGTATTTATCCTATGTATCCATATTTTTATTGAGCATATTGATTTTCGATCAAATGCAGCTATTCTTTTTTCAAATTCTCGATAACTAGTAGCAATAAGGATCTCGTGGATCTTATTTATCCAAAGAGTTCCGATGGAATTTCCGATGGGAATTTTATTTATGATTGAAGGGGAAAAAACAAAATGGATTATTCCACGATAAGGCCCGTTCGAGAAAGGATCATACTTTTTAGGCAAGTATTCTTTTTTAGTTTCATCATTACACAATCTAGTTTTTTTTTCGAGTACTACATCCAGAGGAAGAGATCCCTTATCTATAGCCTCTATTCGACTTATAAACTCGTTGCTGAGCTTGTTTTCGTTTTGTTCATTCGTATAAACCCACTGATTATCTAGTTCATAAGAGGAAGGGTTTTCGGTTGTGTACAAAGCCATCTTTCTTTGTATCATTTCCAAAAAAGTTGATAAACTCGGTGTATACATAAAAGAGATTTTTTGTTTTCCATCACTTCGACATGTGTAAAAAAAATATTGTGACATTTCATTTCTTACAGCATTTTCAAATCGCTCATTTTTTATATACCGCAATGGCAATGGACGAGTCCATCGTTTATAGTCGAAAAGACCGATCACAAGAAGTTTTTCAAACCAGAAGAAAGGATCTTCTTTGTTTTTAAGGATTTCTAACTTCGAATTTTCGTGATTCCCATCCAGATCAGAAGTTTCATAAACTCGGCTATTTTTATAGAATGTCTCTTTAAAGTGAAAGTGGAATTCATCCTTTGTT